ACAAGTAAGAAAATTTCTCGTTCAGTTACGCACTTACTTAAAAACGAATAAACCTCAGTTCCAAGAAATCATATCCTCTACCAAGACATTAACCGCTGAAGCAGAAAGCTTGTTGAAAGAAGGTATTCAAGAACAACTGGAACGTTTTATACTTCAGGAGAAAGTATAAAAAAGGAAATGGATCCTTCTTTTTTTTTAGTAAATTTTATTCTTTAATTAAATTTTTAAGAAATTCTATAAAATATTAAGAAATTCTATAACTATAAATAGAAGTATATCTAAGTTAAGTATATATATAATATAAAGAAATATATAACTAATATCTGTTTAATATTAAATATTAAAGCATTCAGAATTTATTTATTATTCTATATTCTTTCTTATCTTTTTTTCTAAAAAGAATAAAAATATATTTTATAATATATATATAAATGGAAATAATAGATAAATATCAATATATTTATATCTATATTGATATTGCGTCCAATAGGATTTGAACCTATACCAAAGGTTTAGAAGACCTATGTCCTATCCATTAGACAATGGACGCTTTTCGCTTTTTTTGACTTTATAGTTGTTAAAAAAAAAGAAGGTGCGAAATCTTTTTAGCAATTGTGTATTGAATTCATTTCAATACACAATTGCTATTAGACTTTTCTAATACATAAAATTGTCGGGAAGGGTGCAATTTACAACTTAGAGCGGGTAGCGGGAATCGAACCCGCATCGTTAGCTTGGAAGGCTAAGGGTTTTAGTCGACGTCGATTTATCATTTTTATATTTTTAACGTCTCTAATTCAAAACCGAACATGAAACTTTGGTTTCATTCGGCTCCTTTATGATGTATGGCGAAATTACCAAATAAAATACGACGGAATCAAAATAAAAATTCGACCCATAACATCTATGTTAGCTTTTTTCCGTCTGGGTGCTTTCACAGAAAATTTTGCTTTATAGATGATCCTTCTAGAAGATAGAAAGGGAGAACCCGAACAATCTTTCTAGTTACTTCGTTCTTTATTTCTATTTAAGAGAATCCTTAGGAAAAGTATTTTGTTTCCACCGAGCTAAAACAATAAAATGTGTCGATGTCTTTAGTAAACTAAAGTTCTCGTTTAATAGCTATTTTGCTTCAATTTTTTCTATACCAAACAATTAATAGAACTGAAGATTTAGTTACGATTAGAAAGAAACTTTTCTAGCTTTATCCATGGATCCTCTTGTTATACTTATTGAATTGTAAATAGTCATCCAATTCAAAAATTATGTTTCGGAATTTCATAATCCAAATTTACAATTGATTAGAGTCTTTGGATACAAATTACGAGAATTTATAATCTTCCTTGAATTTTTCATTGAAAGGTAAAGGACTAAATCCTTTTAAGAAATAAAGTTTTTGATCGGAAGATGAATCAAACCGAGAGACCCTTTAACTATTAAAGGGATTAAAGGAACGAATCACACTTTTACCACTAAACTATACCCGCTACAATGCAATTATTGTATATAAATTGACCTTTTGTCGAACAAAGTAATCGGGGGTGTAATAAAAAAAAATGAAAAAAAAATTATAAAATTATAGCGTCGACGCGTAGGCTTAATAAAATTAGTAAAGCGGATTCCATTTTTTTTTTTCAATTTCAGATCTTTTTTTTTTTTTCTAAAACTCCATTGGATGAGTCTTTTAACTTTAACAAAAAACAAAAAAAGGCCCGGCTGGGGACTGACCAGGCCAGGCTAAAAAAAAAAAAAGATCTTTTACTTGTGTTTGGACGAGACAAAAAAAGAGGATTCTCTATTTTTATTATTGTGGTTTTATTTATTTATCTTTCGAGTTCGAGCCTTTTCTTTATCTAATATTTATCTAAATTTTTTGTGTAATTTTTGTGTAAATAGAATTACTGAGAAAGTTCTATAAAAAAAGGTTATATATTATATATATAGTAATATATATATATTATATATATAAATAGATGATAAATATATTTATAAAAAAAAAAAAAAATAAATTATANNNAAGGTTATATATTATATATATAGTAATATATATATATTATATATATAAATAGATGATCAATATATTTATAAAAAAAAAAAAAAATAAATTATATATTAAAATAAAATATAAAATAAAATAGAAAACGAAAAAAATATATATAATATAAAGAATAATCTATACAAAAAAGAAAGCTTTTTAAGAATAAAGTGGAGAAGGTTTTTTTTCAAGCCTTTTTTTTATAATGGAACCTAATAAGTATCCCTTTTCAATTAGGAGAGATGGCTGAGTGGACTAAAGCGTTGGATTGCTAATCCATTGTACGAGTTAATCGTACCGAGGGTTCGAATCCCTCTCTTTCCCTTTCTCCTTTTGATGATGTGTAATAGATAAAAAACAAATAAAATTCGAGCATTTCCACTAATTAAATAAAGCAATAAAAAACCTTGCTTTTTTATTCTTCACGTCCCGGATTACGTCCTGGATCATTAGATAGGAATCCAAATATGAAGAGAGAAACAAAGAATATAACTACAGTGTATACAAAAAGTTTGAGAGTAAGCATTACACAATCTCCAAGATCTTACTTTTTTTTTTTTCAAAAAAAAAAAAGAGAATAGATTCTCTATTTTTATACCAAATATCTAATTTTGATACCAAAAAATCAAGTGATTTATTTTTGTGAGCTCGAATCTAATTAGGTTCTTTCGTTTAGGGAAAAGAGGATAAAATTTAGGAAATAGAATGATCCAGATTTAGTATGGCTACAAAAAAAATTCAATATTTGAATTGAGAGTTCGTTCATACGTCAAGATTTTTTTGATCTTTTGAATTGTTGGAAGAAAAAAACCGCGAATTTTTATAAGACAGTATTAAGAATTTCATCGAAAACTTACAGCTGCTTGCCAAACAAAGGCTAAGAGAAGAAAGAAAAGAGGTATTACGGGCATAACATCTACGATTGGATTCAAAAAGGCGTAGGCCTCAGGCAATTTGGCGACTAAAAAAGTGCTTGAAAAAAGGGCAGTATTAAAACAAATACAGATCAAATTAAATATATTAAGCATAACAAAAATTTGTGTTCTTGTGGATAATTTCATTTTGATTGAGTTATTAATATATTTTTTATATAAAGAAAAAATAAAGAAAGATAGTCTAAAAAGACTTTGTTGAACTTACTCAATCAAAAAACCTTTCATTCTCTTATGAGAATAAAAGAAATAATATTTTCATACAATATCTTAATTGAATTCTATGTAATGATCAATAAAGTCAGTTTGATTTGCTATCTACACGTGTCAAAACTCTAGCACCTGTGTAATCTATATTTAATTTGGGCTTAAATTGAATTGACGAACAACCAATAGCAATATTACTCTTTTAGTAGTCTTGAATAAAAATCTAAATGGGGCGTAGCCAAGCGGTAAGGCAACGGGTTTTGGTCCCGCTATTCGGAGGTTCGAATCCTTCCGTCCCAGAGTACAGTCATTACGGAATAAATTTTCTATTGCCTTTGTACACCATCTTTCTATTTCTGTTTAAAAATACAATATATTTTAAGAATAAAATATTGAAATGAAAATAAAAATAAACTTTTTTTTTCATCATTTCAACCGAATAAAAAAAACATATATATATATATATAAATATATATATTTATATTCAAATTTCGATTTTACATATATACAATCTGATATGGGATTCATTTGAATTCTGACTGAACCTTTTACGCGTAAATTCACTATTCCATTCATAGAGAAAGAAAAAGTATAGATTACGATATACTGATTGAACTATGACTATTCATGATTCCAGAATTGAATCAATTACACAAACTATAGGAATGTTATGGTAAAACTTCGTTTAAAACGATGTGGTAGAAAGCAACGTGCGACTTGAATTGAAGGACATGATCTGCTGTGGATTTTTTGATCCGCCACTTTTTATATAGGAATATAGGTGCTCTTGGCTCGACATTTTGTGTTCTATATTTTTGGAATTAAAAAAAAAGAGTACAGGATGGAGCTCGAGGAGAATAGAAAGTTTTTTTTCCTTTCGCAGGAGTAAGGATCTAGGGTTAGTGCGAATTAATAAGTTGGAACAACTTCGTAAGTATTTTTATATTGAAAAAAAAGACCTTTCAAGCAATTTTACAATGGAAAAATAAAATTTTCTTAAATTTGTAAAATTATTTGAATCAAAAGTCTATCATGCGTGAATCAAGCGTTTGTATGATTTTTTGATATAAAGAAAATAAATCATAAACAAAATAAGGGGCTTGTTGCTGCCCTTTTTAATAAAACGATTCAAGATCACCGAAGTCATGTCTAAACCCAAAGATTCAAAGTAAGGATAAAGAATCCTGAAACAAGGAAATCCAGTTTTAAATTGTTTGAACAACTAGATCAGAATGAAGAATCAAAATGGATTCTAAAAAACGAGCCAAACAAAAAAGGGTTAGAGACTACTCAATAAAAAGAGTACTTAAGGATTCTCTGTTGAGATATTTGAGAGTTATTTAACTTGAGTTACGAGAGTAAGAATGATACGAATTCTTTTTATGGAAAAAACAATTTAGGGTTTCAATACTGGCTAATTGATTTAATGTTTTTATTAATCTATCTAATATTTGTATTTTATACAGAGATTTAATTTATACTCGTTCAATTTTTTCTCGAGCCGTACGAGGCCAAAGCCTCTTATACGTTTCTAGGGGGGGGTTTATTCATATACATCTATCCCAATGAGCCGTTTATCGAATCGTTGCAATTGATGTTCGATCCCGAAGAGAAGGAAGAGATATTCGGAAGGTGGGTTTTTATGATCCAATAACAAATCAAACTTATTTAAATCTTCCTGCTATTCTCGATTTCCTTAAAAAAGGCGCTCAACCAACAAGAACAGTTCACGATATTTCAAAGAAGGCAGGTATTTTTACAGAATTAAGTCTTAATAAAACGAAATTGAATTAATGAAACATAAAAAAGAGGATGTGAAAGACTCGTATATAGCTTGGTATCAAATTTTATCTACTCTTTTCTTTCCTCCTCTTTCGCTTCCATCATTTTTTTTTTTAGAATTTCGATTTATTATTAGTATTCCTACTAAGGTACGAATACTAAAAAAAAACCTGTGAACAATTACTATTTTTTTATAATAATAAATAAATTTATGAAAATAATTTTGGATCTATATAAATTATAATTTTTGTAGAAATACAAAATTTTATTGTATTAAAAAAAATACTGTATATAAAATATAAAATAATATATTTATTATGAATAAAACTAATATATATATTATTATATGAATAATTTATTCATTATTCATAAAAAATTAAAGGCCATAAAAAGGGGTCTAAAAAAGTATAAAAAGGTTTGAGATTACCCTAACTGGCTTAGTTTTCCTGCATTGTATGAACTAACAAACCAAGGGGTTAAGCTTTGTTATTTTTTTCTTTTCGCTATATTAAAAATTCACAATCATATTGACAACAGTGTATCGACCAAATATAATTCTCTCATAGAGAAATAGATCTATTTATCCCGGACGCACACATGACTGGATTTTTCTTTTTTTTTCTTTATTCTGGTTGTATCTACATATTTGCAGTACTTTCTTTTTTTGGGGGGGTTGCTAACTCAACGGTAGAGTACTCGGCTTTTAAGTGCGACTAGCATCTTTTACACATTTGTATGAAGAAAAGGATTCGTACAGATCTACGGTAGAGTTTGTAAGACCACGACTGATCCTGAAAGGAATGAATGGAAAAAATAGCATGTCGTATCAAGGGAGAATTCAGATAACAATTTTTTTTGCTTTCCTGATCGGTACAAGCTTATTTTCGGTGTCGAAAAAAAAAAAAAAATAATTCCAATTTGGGTCGAGTGAATAAATATAAATGGATGGATAAAAAAACCAGGTTTCCTGATTCTAGGAAAAAAAAAAAGAAACGAGCTTCCATTCGTAATTTGAAAAATTACCCGATCTAATTAAATGTTAAAAATAGATTAGTGCCTAATACGGGTATGGGAAGGAATTTTTTTCTTGCGTGTTATTATAAATTTTTTCATGAGTCCTAATTATTTTTTTCCCTAGTCCGTTTGGGTTAGGTTGGAGATGGATGTGTAAAAGAAGCAGTATATTGATAAAAAATATATATATTTCCAAAATCAAAAGAGCGATTAGGTTAAAAAAATAAAGGATTTCTAATCATTTTGTTTTGTTATTCTATAATATAACTAACAGAAACCTATTAAAGATAGAGAATCCGGTTAGCAGTCTACCTGTTTATGAGGTATCTATTGCTTTCGTAGTCTAATACCTCATTTTGACCGTATCGCACTATGTGTCATTTCAGAACTCAATAAAAAAAAAGACTTTACTTTCAGTTCAAATCGAATTTCAATCCAAATGGAGAAATTTCAGGGATATTTAGAGTTCGATGGGGCTCGGCAACAGAGTTTTCTATATCCACTTTTTTTTCGGGAGTATATTTATGTACTTGCTTATGATCATGGTTTAAATAGATTAAATAGAAATCGCTCTATTTTCTTGGAAAATGCGGATTATGACAAAAAATATAGTTCACTAATTGTGAAACGCTTAATTTTGCGGATGTCTGAACAGAATCGTTTTATTATTCCCACTAAGGATTTGAACCAAAATCCCTTTTTGGGGCATACCAATCTTTTCTATTATCAAATGATATCTGTTTTATTTGCAGTGATTGTAGAAATTCCTTTTTCCCTAAGATTAGGATCCTTTTTCGAAGGAAAACAATTAAAAAAATCTTATAATTTACAATCAATTCATTCAATATTTCCCTTTTTAGAAGACAAATTCTCACATTTTAATTATGTGTTAGATGTACTAATACCTTACCCCATCCATTTAGAAATCTTGGTTCAAACCCTACGTTACCGGGTAAAAGATGCCTCTTCTTTGCATTTTTTTCGGTTCTGTCTATACGAGTCTTGCAATTGGAATAATTTTGATATTAAAAAAAAATCAATTTTGAATCCAAGATTTTTCTTGTTCTTATATAATTCTCATGTATGTGAATACGAATCCATCTTTTTTTTTCTACGCAAGCGGTCTTCTCATTTACGATCGACATCTTATGAAGTCCTTTTTGAGCGAATTTTATTCTATGGAAAAATACAACATTTTTTAAAAGTCTTTGTTAATAATTTTCCGGCGATCCTAGGGTTGCTCAAGGATCCTTTCATACATTATGTTAGATATCACGGAAAATGCATTCTGGCAACAAAGGATACACCGCTTCTGATGAATAAATGGAAATTTTATTTTGTTAATTTATGGCAATGTTATTTTTCCATATGGTTTCAACCGCAAAAGGTCAATATAAATCAATTATCTAAAGATAATTTAGAGTTTCTGGGTTATCTGTCAAGTTTGCGATTAAATCCTTTAGTGGTACGTAGTCAAATGCTAGAAAACTCATTTCTAATAGATAATGTTAGAATCAAATTGGATAGCAA